TTGGTACTCCATTGCTGTCATTTCATATGTATATGGTTACAATTATTTACGCTCCCAGTGTGCCTATGATGTAGCACCAGGCGGATTTTTAGCTAGTGTGTATCATCTTACGAGAATACAATATGGTGTAGATAAACCAGAAGAGGTATGCATAAAAGTATTTGTCCCAAGGAGTAATCCTAGAATCTCGTCTGTTTTCTGGATTTGGAAAAGTGCTGATTTTCAAGAACGCGAATCTTATGATATGTTGGGAATCTCTTATGATAATCATCCACGCCTTAAACGTATCTTGATGCCTGAAAGTTGGATAGGCTGGCCCTTACGTAAGGACTATATTACCCCAAATTTCTATGAAATACAAGATGCTCATTGAATGATAAGGAAACTAATGTTCACTTATACGACACAACTCCAGATTTCATTCAAGTCAAGGAATATTTTGACGTTCTGTTCTAGATGAAACAGAGTAACTGGACTCTAATTCGTATTATGGATAGGCCTAAAAAAGGCTTCATTGCTATTCCCGAATTTTGAAAAGATCATATCTATTTTGTATGAGCAGAAACCAAAAGATGAATCAAAAGAGTTCTGCACCATGAACTTTGTACCGCGCACATCACTTAGACAGACCTCGGAACGTAAGCAAGAATGAAGAAATAGAATAAATATAAAAGAAAATGCGAAATTCCGAAATAAAAAGGGATTGAATTTTATTTGTACTGTGTCTGAAATGCATCCTGTTTATTCCTATCCTTCAATTCCTCTATACTTTTTTTAAGTTTTTTTAAAACTTTTTTTTTTGATATATATATATGAAGACTTAACACTTGAAGACTTAACACTCTTTTTGAGTGAGAGAAAGCACAATATGAACAAACAAGAAAGAAACAAGAAAGAAAAAAGAAAGGGGAACATAATCCCACTTTAGTTCTTTACCATAACCATACATATATTTTTTACCATCTCTAAAAATGGAGGTATATATCTATACGCTAGATGAATAAGTATGTATCATGCTCTAGACTATTAACTGACGAATATATATCCCGATCTGTCTCGATTAATTTGTATAAATATACATCCGATATATTATTCATATGTCAGGAACCAGATTTGAACTGGTGACACGAGGATTTTCAGTCCTCTGCTCTACCAACTGAGCTATCCCGACATTTCCCGTGCATCATCCTAGTAGAGTACTTGTATCTATGTCAATTAAAGGGACTAAAAAAGTATTAAAAAATTTTATCTAATAAATGTAAGGATAATGATATAGACTGTGAATGATTCAATAATAGAGATTCCTTGCCCATATATGTTCATTTGTACAGGTATCTATCCAAATTGGGATAAGATCCAAAGATTTCTCTTCGGATCCATTTGTGAAAGAGTAGAGTGAATGAGAAAGAAAGATAGTGAATTTTGTTTGAACCACTGATGAAAAAAAAAAAAAGAGGATAAATAAATAGTTAGGAAGTAAAATGGACTTTTTGTTGGGGATAGAGGGACTTGAACCCTCACGATTTCTAAAGTCGACGGATTTTCCTCTTACTATAAATTTCATTGTTGTCGGTATTGACATGTAGAACGGGACTCTCTCTTTATTCTCGTCCGATTAATCAGTTTTTCAAAAGATCTATCAAACTCTGGAATGAATGATTTGATCACTGAATGTTCGATTTTTCCTTCAACTTCGATTGGAATGGATTCACAATAACTCTGAATTTTTTCTTTCATATATATATATTCGATAGATTCGGGTCGTGATTAATCGTTTGATATGTTAGTATGTATACGTACGTATTAGATATATAGGGCCGTCCTTTCTGTAATTTCGATAGAGGGATTCCAGCTACCAACACAACGTAGTCAACTCCATTCGTTAGAACAGCTTCCATTGAGTCTCTGCACCTATCCTTTTTTATTCTAGTTTTATAAACTCTTGTTTTCAAAATAAAGATTTGGCTCAGGATTGCCCATTTTTAATTCCAGGGTTTCTCTGAATTTGGAAGTTACCACCTAGTAGGTTTCCATACCAAGGCTCAAGCCAATCAAGTCCGTAGCGTCTACCAATTTCGCCATATCCCCCTTTGATTTGAGACCAAGATCCAGTTGGAATTCCACCCATCTCTTTCATTTATTTTTGAACCGTTGAATTCATTAGATAATGATTCCCATATCGAAAAAGTGTATGCTGCTATTTGATTTTTTTGGCGATCCTCTATCAGTTTATCTCTATTGGATAAAACTTGTTTCAATCAGAAATGATTCTATCATTGATGTATCCGCAATTCAATATGGATAGATATATCCCACATATATATGTTTCTCCCTCCCTTTCTTTTTTACAGTGCGATTTGGAATACTGGAACGGTCGATATTCATTCTTTTTTTTTTCGTCCTATCTCTTCCTTTTCCGAATGAAACCAGAAAAATGTCTTATTCTAATTTGGATTGTGTATCTTTATCCTTATCTTATCCTTTTCTTAGGACCGATCCGCTCGCTATAATTATTGCTATAACTGCTTTACTTTACTTTAATTTAAATTTAAGAAATAAAGACTTTTTATATTAAGTTTATAATTATATTAAGTTTATAATCATAATTTATAATTTTATATTATAAATTTTATATTATCATTAATAAATATATATATATATTAATATTAAAATAAAAATTTAATGTATAAATAAATGTATAAATAAATGTATAAATATATAAATAAAATGCATAAAATAAAAAAAATAGAATGTATAAATATTAATTAATGTAAAGAATGAAAATTCTACTAATTAGTCATATACTAATTAGTCATATATTTCCATTAGAGAAATATCTATTAGAAAAATAGATAGAAAAATAGAATTCTATTAATTCCATTTAGTCATATCTAGTTCTATATCATTAGTTATATTGGTTATATCTACTATTAATTCCATTTAGTCATATCTAGTTCTATATCATTAGTTATATTGGTTATATCTAATATAACTAATGATATATATATAATGATATAGATATAACTATAGAACTATGAATTATATAGTTCATATTAAATTAATAGCTAATAGCTAAGCTAAGATCCAGCAGTTTCCTGAATTCCTATACACTATTTCTATTTGTTATACTATTTCTATTTCTGTTATGTGAGCCCGCTTAGCTCAGAGGTTAGAGCATCGCATTTGTAATGCGATGGTCATCGGTTCGATTCCGATAGCTGGCTTTTTTTCTCTATCGATTTTTCCATGATTGATAATCTCTCCTTTTCTCAAAAAAAAAATGTTGGATCACCGATCTATTATGTCGTGGTAACTTGTAACTATGAATAAAAAATGGATTGGAGCAATTAGATCTCTACAGAACAAATCATAAAACGGAGCCTCAACTTCCTATATATACATATACAAAAAATCCGGATATTAATAGAATTCATTTCATTCTACTTTGTAATACTTCAGTAAATTTAGCTTTGCTTTGTTTATTCTTTAGTTCAGTCTTAATTTAAGATTTCTTCTGTAAAATGAAATTTCAATAAAATAAAAAAAGGAGTCTTTATGTCTCGTTACCGAGGACCTCGTTTCAAAAAAATACGCCGTCTGGGGACTTTACCAGGACTAACTAGTAAAAGACCTAAATCCGGAAGTGATCTTAAAACCCAATTGCGTTCTGGGAAAAGATCGCAATATCGTATTCGTCTAGAAGAAAAACAGAAATTGCGTTTTCATTATGGTCTGACGGAGCGACAATTAGTTAGATATGTACATATCGCTGGAAAAGCCAAAGGTTCAACAGGTCAGGTTTTACTACAACTACTTGAGATGCGTTTGGATAACATCCTTTTTCGATTGGGTATGGCTTCAACCATTCCTGGAGCTAGGCAATTAGTTAACCATAGACATATTTTAGTTAATGGTCGTATAGTGGATATACCAAGTTATCGTTGCAAACCCCGAGATATTATTACTACAAAGGATAAACAAAGATCGAAAGCTCTGATTCAAAATTATATTGCTTCATCCCCCCCCGAGGAATTGCCAAAACATTTGGCTATTGACTCATTCCAATATAAAGGATTAGTAAATCAAATAATAGATAGTAAATCGATCGGTTTGAAAATAAATGAGTTGTTAGTCGTAGAATATTATTCCCGCCAGACTTGAACCTAACGAAAATAACAAAGAAAGATTCAGAGAATTTTGCCCTCTTTTCGGCGAAGTAAATAGATCTAAGGGCCTTGATCCGCATTTTTCTCATTCACGTATTACAAATAGATCAGCAGTAGGATTTTTTTTCTTTTTTGCTCTTTCTGATATTTTTATTTTACGTACCGCAGTAATGTAATTAGGAATAGAGAATTTCTGGAATAGAGAATTTCTATCAAATAAAAGTCTTATTGCTGGAATAATGGTATCCATTGTTATTTGATTTGATACATTGTGGTCGGTAACGTTGGTGAATTAACAGAAACGGAAAGAGAGGGATTCGAACCCTCGGTAAACAAAAGCCTACATAGCAGTTCCAATGCTACGCCTTGAACCACTCGGCCATCTCTCCTACATAATCTTATTATTGACCAGAAACCGAGTGAATAGCGAGTCATTCATATTATTGCAGTACAGGTATGACCGATCAATGGTTCCATAGGAATAATTCCTTTCAAATTTCCTATTTCTCAACACCAACTTCTCTCATCAGCTACCCCATGGATCTATTACAAATTCATGAATCGTCCCATGGATTTTTATTTCCATTGTATGGCATATGACGTATACATGTCATGTAAACAAAACGTATGGTTACTCTACTCTATTTTATCATGGAATAATTATTCTTTTTCCTCTTTGGATCATAACCAAATTAAAACTTCTCGAGTTATCAAAATCCGTAGTAAAAGAAAGTCCTTGGTTATTCAACTTAGATGAAATCTTAGATGAAATAGTAATAGTTCCATTCATTGGTATACTACAAAATTGTAATGAAATCCAATCTGATTCAAATA